AAGCAAATAACAAAAAAATATGTAAAAATAAATTCGTAATGTATTTCTAGCCGGAATGAACCAGCATACCAAAAAGGCAAAAGATTTTGAGTCTTCCGTGTCTACCAATTCCACCATAGAAACATTAATGAAAACAAAAAATTACGTCTGACAGGAATTGAACCCATAACTTTCGGAACCGAAACCCGACACTCTATCCAATTGAGTTACAAACGCAAAGAAAAAATAAATGAAAAAATAGGGAAAAAAATCGTTACCGATCTACTTCACCAAAAACAATATCCTGGGTTCCTATAATAGTTACAACATCAGCAACCATATGACCTTTAGCCATAAAATCTAATGCCTGTAAATGACCGAAGCCTGGCGCTTTGATTTTACAACGATAAGGTCGATTACTACCATCCGAAACTAAATAAACACCAAATTCACCCTTAGGAGCTTCAGTTGCAGTATAAGTTTCTCCTGCTGGAATTACCATTCCTTCAGTATACAATTTAAAATGGTGTATTAGAGATTCCATAGATTGTTTCATATGAGCTCTTGATGGAGGAGTTAACTTTCTATCATCGCTCTTTACAGGTCCATTTGGAATTTGATTCAAAGTTTGCCAAATAATTCTTAATGATTGACGCATTTCTTCTACCCGAATCAAGTAGCGATCAAAACAGTCCCCATTGTTACCAACTGGAACTTCAAAATCTAACTTCGAATAAATTTCATAGGGCTGACTCTTTCTTAAATCCCAAGGAATTCCAGATCCTCTCAACATAACACCACTAAAACCCCAATCTGCAGCATCTTTCGCTGAAACAACACCGATATCAACTAATCTTTGTTTCCAAATACGATTAGCTGTAAGCATTTCTTCCATTTCATCTAATCGGATACCAAATTGTTCTGCAAAAATGTAAATATCATCTAATAATCCTAAAGGAATATCTTGGCTAACCCCTCCTGGACGTATATAGGCTGCATGCATTCTAGCTCCTGAAACACGTTCATAAAATTCCATCAATTTTTCACGTTCTTCAAAAGCCCATAAAAAAGGTGTCATCGCACCAACATCCATTGCATGACAACCAACTGCCAAAAGATGATTTAAAATTCGAGTAATCTCAAGAAAAAGTACACGAATATATTGAGCACGTAAAGGAATTTTTGTATTTGCTAGCTTTTCGACAGCTAAACTATAAGTATGTTCTTGAGCCATCATAGACACATAATCTAAACGATCAAAATACGGCAAAGCTTGAATATAAGTCTTATGTTCTATTAGCTTTTCAGTTCCTCTATGAAGGAGACCTATATGAGGATCAGCTCTTTCAACAATTTCTCCATTAAGTGCCAGTACTAGTCTTAACACGCCATGAGCAGCTGGGTGCTGTGGCCCAAAATTAATAGTAAAATTTTTTATTTTTTTTGACAATGTAGTTTTCTTTAAAACCATATATTTTATTTTTAAAAAATGTAATGTGAGTAAATTGTATAATTCTTAAAATTCCAGCCGCACGTTCCCGTACGACTACCTTGTTACGACTTCATCCCAGTCATCGACCCATCTGTAGTTTACTCTCTCTATTTCTAAAAAAATAACAATTTCAAAATGAAAGAAAAATTTTTCTTCATAGTTGAGAAATAAGTTTCTAGCCAAGCCAACTCCCGGCACGTGACGGGCGGTGTGTACAAGGCCTAGGTACAAATTCACCGCAACATGCTGATGTGCGATTACTAGTGATTCCACCTTCATGTGGACGAGTTGCAGTCCACAATTCGAACTTTGGTAAAGTTTGAAGATTGGCTCCGGGTTACCCTATTGCTTCTCATTGTCTTTACCATTGTAGCACGTGTGTAGCCCAGTTCATAAGGGCCATAAGGACTTGACGTCATCCCCACCTTCCTCTCCAAATTAAAAAAAAGGAGCTGTCTTTTTAGAGTGCTTTAAAATTAAATTTAAGTGGCAACTAAGAAAAGGGGTTTCGCCCGTTAAAAGGAGTTAACCTAACATCTCACGACACGAGCTGACGACAGCCATGCAGCACCTGTAAAAATCTTCAAAATTGTCCTTTCAAACTTTTTCTTTTTTATGTCAAGAACTGGTAAGGTTTCGCGCGTATTGTCGCATTAAACCACATGCTCCACCACTTGTATAGGCCCCCGTCAATTCCTTTGAGTTCCAACCTTGCGGTCGTACTCCCCAGGCGGAGTGCTTAACGTGTTAACTAAGTGCCTAAAAATATCTAAGCACGAGCACTCATCTTTTAGGGCATGGACTACCAGGGTATCTAATCCTGTTTGCTCCCCATGCTTTCGTCCCTCAACGTCAGTATTGATCTAGATAGCCGCCTTCGCCTCTGGTATTCCTTCACATATCTACGGATATCACCCCTCCATGTGAAATTCTGCTATCTCCTATCAAACTCAAAGCATTTACGTTTTAGAAGCGGAAAAAAGTTAAGCTTTTTTATTTAACCTCTAACAAAAAATGCTGCCTACGGACCCTTTACGCCCAGTCATTCCGGATAACGCTCGCCCCCTTCGTATTACCGCGGCTGCTGGCACGAAGTTAGCCGGGGCTATTTTGTTGAGTACTGTCATTATCCTCCTCAACCAAAGAGTTTTACAACTTGAAAGCCTTCATCACTCATGTAGTATTGCTGGATCAAGCTTTCGCTCATTGTCCAAAATTCCTCACTGCTGGCTCCAAATGAAGCCTGGGCCTTGTCTCAGTCCCAGTGTGGCTGTACAACCTCTCAGAACAGCTAAGGATCATAGGCTTGGTAGGCCTTTACCCAAATACCAACTACCTAATCCTACACAGGCTCATCTTTTAGCGAAAAGTTTTCTTTTGTTATTCAGAATTTTATCCTGAACTAAAAGGCAGATTCCTGTGTATTACTCACCCGTACGCCACGAAAAATTATTTTTCGTTCGACTCGCATGTGTTAAGCATACTACTAGCGTTCACCCTGAGCCAGGATCAAACTCAATTATTATTCAATTTCTTTATATATATAAAGAAATTTACCTGCATAAAAATCCATCTCACATTATTAAGATTATTAATGTCTTTAAAAAGAATAATATAGCTAAACATTTATATTGAAATATAAATATTTGTCTATAAAAAAGGTAAAGTTTTTTTGGATATAAGCAAATTTCGTTTAAAATCAAAATTTCAAATTACTATAAAATAATATAAAGAAAAATTAACCACCCCCTTTTATCCCCCTCCTTATAAAAAGAAAGGGTTTTTCTTTATTAACCTGCCAGTACACATAAAGTTGTATTTTATATAAATTTAGAATTGAATTTCGTTAAAAAGCTATTTATTTCATCCTTTAATAAGTTAGTAAGGTCTTTAAAAAATATAATATATGATTAATAAAAAATTAGAAAAAACTTTTTTTCTTTATTAACCTGCTAGTACAACTATAAACCCCTTATGTATAATGTTAATGGTTTCTTAATCAGAAAATTAATTAAACATCAAAGCTCATTAACTTTCCTACTTGCCATAATTTAAAATCATATTTGCTTACGACTTTAACCACAATAGGCATAAATCCATGATTGACACCACAAATCTCACTGCATTGACCAAAATAAACACCTTTTCGTTTTACAAATAACGAAGTTTGGTTCAATCGACCAGGGCAAGCATCTACTTTAATTCCAAAAGATGGAACAGCCCAGCTGTGTAAAACATCAGCTGCAGTTACTAAGATTCTAATATGGGTTTTTTCTGGTAGTACGACACGTCGATCTACTTCCAACAATCTCAAAGAACCTTTGGTTAAATCTTCTTCTGCAATCATATAAGAATCAAAACCCAAATGCTCTGCTGTTGCAGCATTATAATAAATTTGTTTTGAACTCCCTAAATTAACTTTTTTATAATACGCTTCAGCAGGAGGTAGATCGCTAACTTTTAAAGATTCAGGACTAAGTTCTTCAATTTGATGAACTTCTGGGTATTCGTAGCTCCAATACCACTGGTGACCAACAACTTTTAAAGTTAGACTTGGTTGGATAGATTCTTCCATTGAGTAAAGTAATGCAAACGACGGAACAGCTATAAGCATTAGAATAAAAGCTGGGATTATTGTCCATACAACCTCTAATACTGTTGAATGAGTAAAATACTCATCATAATCAGTTAAGGATTTACGAACATCTCCTTGATAACTATAAAAACTTAAACATCTGTAAAGCAACCAAAATACAAAAATTGTAACTGGTACTATGAATACCATCAAATGATTATGGAAGTCTATAATTCCTTCCATAATAGGTGTTGATGGATCCTGAAAACCCAATTGCCAAAAATTTGGTGCATCCATAAAAGTAAAATTGAATAAGAAAAACCCTATGAAAAGTAAAATTTTCATCTTTATGTTTACTCATTACCGGAATTGAACCGGTACTCCAAATGGAAACAGATTTTAAGTCTGTCGTGTCTACCAATTCCACCAAATGAGTTTAATTATATTAAAAAAATTTAAAACCATCGAAAATGTGTAAAGCTTCGATTTTTTAAAGCAACCATATGGAGCGATTCTCTTTTTTTTACACAATCCCCTTGATTTTTTGAGGCCTCAAGTAAAGTAAGGCATAGATTTAAAGAAGCAGAACCTCCTTTTTTTCTTGCTGCATCTATCAACCATTTCATACCCAAAGATAAACTTCGTTTTTCTTGAAGAGGGACAGGTACTTGATAAGTAGCTCCTCCTCTTCTTACTGAACGAACTTCTACAAGTGGTTTTGAATTTTCTAAGGCTCGAAAAAATGTTGCCATACCTTCTTTTTTCTCTTTTTTATAAATATAATTTAAAGACTCTAAAAAAATTTTTTCTGCTTTTTCTTTTTTTCCATTAATCATTAAATGATTAACAAATTTTCTTGTAAGGTATTGAGCTTTGTTTTTACTATTTAACATATTTTATTTATTTTTGTTTACAAAAGTATTATTTGTTTATTGAAGCCCAAGTTAAAAACTTGTAATTATTGCTATATGATCTTAAAAGATTAGAGGCCTTTGCCATGATTTTTGATGACTGGCAAAGGTTAGAGGTCATATAAAAATCTTCAATAAATAATTTAAAAGAAGTCTTATAAATTTTCCCTATATTTTTGGATCCAAATTCGAATAAAGTAGGTTGGCCGGTACTAAAATCAGTACGGAACCATGAATTCGCAAAATATGAAGAAGGAAGAATTTTGGACATTTCAGTTATTAACTGTGATTTAGTTTCAAATGAAGATAATTTATCTAAAGAATAAAAAAGTATTTGGAAAATTTTCCAATCCTCTCGTGACAAATTAGGTCCAATTAAAGCACGTTGCGTTTTTTGTGGACGACCCTCGGTATTGTAATAAATTCCTGTTTTCTCTACAAAAGTATAAGACGGTAAAACAAAATCTGCTTTATTTGTGTTTTTGTCTCCATGTGAAGATTGCATAATAAGAACAGAAGATGAATTAGTTTTTAGATTGTTGTCAAAAAAAGAGGGTTCATCAATACCTACAGTGTACAGAATTTTGCACTTTGCTAGATCTGATTTAACAAAAGATTTGATACCTAACTCAAAGCTACCCACGGTGTTTGCTTCTGTGTGAAGCAAATTTACAGCAAGCTTTTTATCAAAAATTGTATAAAAAGAGTGTACTAATTCCTTTATAAGATCCTGAATTGCAAATCCATCATTACGTTCACATAGCTTGGAGCCTAAAATAATTGTCGGGTTTTTCGCTTGCGCTAATGACTTACAGATAGGATGTTTACCTTCTGCAATTGAAACCAAGGTTTTAGGGGATAAACCTAAGAAATTAATAGGAAAAGTAGAAGAAAAATTTCCACCGATAGAAGCAAAAGATGTATTTCCCTTTCTAAATATTTTTCTAAGACGTAGATTTAATGTTGATGCTTCAAATCTAGGATTAGTACCAATAAAAAGGCAAAAATCTGTTTTTTCGAACTCGGAAATATTATTTTGAAATTTATAATTAGTAGTATTATCGATGTTAATTTTTAAGGTTTTATCAATACCTAAAAAAGAAAACCCATAGTTATGTGAAAAATTCCGTAAAACGTACATAGTTTCAAGGTCTAGATTAGAGCTCGCTAAAAAACCTACTTTGGAAGGTCCGTATTCAAAAGAATACACTTTCAAAAGAGAAGAAAGTTTAGAAACTGTTTTTTTCCACTTTACGGGTCGTAACTCTCCACTTTTTTTTACAAAAGGGCTTGTTAATCTTTGACGTTTAAGTCCGTCATAAAAAAAACGAATTCTGTCCGATATCCAATTTTCATTAATTTCTGGATTTTTACGCGGTAAAATTCTCAAAACTTCTGATTCCTTGAAGTCAATTCGAATGTTACTACCTATTCCATCTAGTGTGTCAATGGATTGAACAGAACGTAATTCCCATGGTCTTGAAGTAAAAGCATAAGGTTTAGATGTTAAGGCTCCGGTTAAGAGAAGCATAAAATATTAAAATTGAAAAAATCAAATGAATTTAACTCTTAGAAGATTTCTTGGTTCCATATTTAGACCGAGAAACACTTCGATTTTTTATACCTAGAAAATCATATTTACCTCGTATTAAATGATACTTGATACCTGGCAAATCTTTTACTCGACCGCCTCTCATTAAAACTGTAGAGTATTGTTGTAAATTATGTCCTTCTCCTGGAATATAGGCGGTTACACGACGATTATTAGAAAGTCGTATCCTAGCCACTTTACGAAGAGCTGAATTAGGTTTTTTTGGTGTTACAATATAAACTTTTAAGCAAACACCTTTTTTCTGTGGACAACCTTCTAAAGCTGGTGTTTTGCTTTGAAAGACTTTTGGTTTGCGCGGGGTTTTAATTAACTGATTAATAGTAGGCATTTAAACTGCTGTATATTTTATAGAGATATTTTTTACTAGGGTAAAAAATCTCAAAAGAGAATTATTAACCACGCATTAAGTGAGACTGCTCAATTAATATATTACCACGCAAACGATAATAAATTACTAAAATAGCCAAACCAATAGCAGATTCTGCTGCCGCAACAGTTAGCACTAAAAGGGCAAACATCTGACCTATAATGTCATCAATTGAGTTAGAAAAAATTACGAAGTTCAAGTTAATTGCTAAAAGCATTAACTCAATCGACATCAACACAATTAAAATATTTCGTCGATTTAAAACAATACCGAATAAACCTATAAAAAATAAAATAGTACTTAGAATTAAGTAATGTTCCATGTTTATAAAAAAAAAACTAAAAAAAATAGGTGTATTGGGATTTGAACCCAAGACCAATGGATTAAAAGTCCAGTGCTCTACCAACTGAGCTATACACCTTCGAGTTTTAAAATTTTTGAATAAATTGAAAAGAAAATTTTTATTTTATTAAATAAATAGAGTTTTTTTTCTCTCTTAAAATCTGCTTAAATACAAATTGATGTTTTGCTTTTTGAGTAAAATTAAGAGTAAGAACGATAGCTCCTACCATTGCAACAAGCAAAAGAATCCCAGCAATTAAAAAGTAAAAAAAGTAGTAGGTATAGAGCAGTTGACCTAATACTTCAATATTTGTTAAACTGTCTATTGAGTTTAACCAATTTGTATAAAGTTCACGTCCATCTAAAGGCAAAAAAGGGACAAAATTTTCTTGAAGGGTTAAAAAAATTTCAAGAAAAAAAATTAAACCTAGAAAACTTCCCATTGGTAAGTAAATCATAAAATCTTTTTCTTGTTTTGTTACTTTTATATCAAGCATCATAACTACAAAAAGAAATAAAACTGCAATTGCTCCTACATAAACTAAGACAAATAGTAGCGATACAAATTCAATTTCTAATAAAAAAAGTAAAAAGGCTGAAGTTAAAAAAACTAAAACTAAAAAAAATACTGAATGTACAGGATTTTGTGCACTGATAACTAAAATTGCTGAAAAAATCAGCATTATGCTTAATGATAAAAACAACATATGTTTTTTCTTCGTTTTCTCAATAGGTTTTTTAAACTTTTAAAGGTAGTTTCCAAGAATTTCTAAAAATAAGAGTTTTCAAAGGCAACTTTTTTCGTGCTGCTTGAAACGCCTCTAAAATACGTTGATCTGTTGCTCCGTCAACTTCAAAAAGAATTTTACCTTTTCGAGTACGGCAAACCCATTCATTGACAGCTCCTTTACCTTTACCCATACGCACTTCAGTTGGTTTAGAGGTAACTGGCAAATCTGGAAATGCTCTGATCCAAATTTTACCCTTTCGCTTTAAATATCGATTTATAACTTGACGAGTAGATTCAATTTGATGAGCACTTAATAAAACAGATTCTTGAGCAATTAATGCAAATCGGCCATTTTTAATGGGGCGGAAAGATGCAACAGGACCTGATAAATGTCCACGTCGTGATTTGTTATATTTTGTACGATCTGGTCTTAATAACATGCTATCTCGTTAACTTTCGTAGGTTTTTAGAGGTTCGCGCATTAGTGTGAGTTCGTTGACCACGAACAGGTAAACCTTGCCTATGGCGGATTCCCCTATAAGTTTTTATACTAACTAAGTAATCAATTCTCTGCTTTATAGTTCTCTTTAAATCACTTTTAATTGTTAACTTTGAATTTTCTAACAATTGGTCGATATGATAAATATCCTCGTCTGTAACTTCCTTTAAAAGGCAATATTTTTGAAAACCTAAACTTTTGCACAGTTGAAAACATAGAGAATTTCCTAAACCATAAACGTCTTTTAAAGCTTGAATTAAATATTTTTTTTTTAAATGCGTTCGTAAAATATAAACCATTAATAAACAATTGGAGATGGTCGGAATCGAACCGACAACTTTGTACGTGCAAAGCACACACTCTACCATTGAGTTACACCCCCTTGGTGCTAGAAACCCTCCCCTTTTCTAGCTAAAAATGTTTCCCTTCATAATCAAGTTACTTGATTATACCTTTTCACGTAGATTTATAGATCCATTTTTGGGATTATATCATTTTTATTCTACGTTTACTCAATAAGGGAATTCTTCCTTATAAAGCGAATAAGATTAGGAAAGCTACTAGTAGAGCGAATAGAGCGATAGCTTCAGTTAGGGCGAAACCTAAAATAGCTATTCGAAATAATTCATCCTTAAGATTAGGGTTTCGAGAAGTACCTAGTACTAAGGCACCAAATACAGTACCAATTCCAACACCCGCTCCTGCTAAACCAATAGTAGCCAAACCTGCACCAACGAATTTTGCGGCTTGTAATAACATTTTGTTAATTTTTTTTTCAATAAAAAAAATAATCTTCCTAGATTGATATTTATATAATATTATTTTAAAATAATATACTGTGTTAACATTCGTTGATACGTTTTAACTTGATTTTCTAAAGCCGGTTAGCACGCCATCGCGACTTAATTTTTGCAACATCAAACGAGACAATTTATACCCATTAAATACTGATCTACCTCGTCCTGTTAGAATACATAAATTTTTATGTCTAACAATGGAACTATCTCGAGGTAATTCATTTAACTCGGTTTGAGCTTTCTCACGCAATTGACGGGGCAGAGTTGAATTCATTACAATAGTTTTAAGTAATTTTCTTGTTCTTTCATATTTTAAGAACAAATTTTGCTTCTTTTTCATTTTCTCAATATATTTTTTCATTTATATTTTTATCTAAAATGATTAAAGAATTTAAAGAAAAATCCTTATAATATAAAATTGATTTCTTTCCTGTAAAAGCACTAGGGTTTTTGTCCATGTTAATTTCCCATTTTTGAAGATTGTAAAAATTTAATGAACCAATATACTTTAAATTAGAAATAATCCACATATCATACGAAGTTTTTTTGTGTGTTGCTTTTATCATAGTGCTAAATAAAATTACTTTTTGACCAAAAAAAGAAATCTTAAACCCTCCTTTTGTTAAACAAAGTAATCTACTTTTAATGTTTTTAGTTATGTTTTTTAGGATATGACGTCGAGAATTATAAGCGTAAATATAAGAGCTTATATTTTGTAAACGTCTTTTCCGATCACTAAAATTTACCAATTTTGAAGTATTGTCAAATAATTTAAAACGAAAAGTATAAACTTGACCTTCATTAGGAAGTGCTTTACCGTATATATCAAATCGGTTTTCTAACCTTTTTAAACAGTTAAATTGTTGTTCGGTCTTATATATAAGCATCTCTCTAAATTCAAGATCCACCTCCTTTTTTTTTCGTGATCTAACAAATGCCTCATATATATTTTGTGATTTTAAAGGTTTTGGTATGAAATACGAAATTAATACTGGATTTTCAAAATTAGTATCTTTGTATTTTAAAGTCATAATGTCTAGGAACGGATTCGAACCGTTGACCCAAGGATTTTCAGTCCTTTGCTCTACCAACTGAGCTACCTAAACGTTAAATTGTTGATTCAAAATAATTCTGTTATTTTTTTATAGTATAATTATATTATTGGAAGGGATGGGATTCGAACCCATGATACAGGAAAATGTATGTTGATTTAGCAAACCAATGCTTTAGGCCACTCAGCCACCTTTCCTAGAAATTTCATTTGAAATTTCTGTTTTGACGAGAGAGGGATTTGAACCCCCGGCATTCGGATTATGATTCCGACGTTCTAACCAACTGAACTATCTTGTCATTAACATAATTAAATTTGATGATTTTTCGGGATGGTGGGATTCGAACACACGACTTTCTGTTCCCAAAACAGACGCGCTACCAGGCTGCGCCACATCCCGCAAGTTAAAATATTAATGATTTTAATCAAACTCAGGAAGAGAGGGACTTGAACCCACAACCATTGGCTTTGGAGACCATTATTCTACCAATTGAACTATCTTCCTTCTCTTTAGGTTGGGATTGAACCAACGACCTAATGGTTAACAGCCATCCGCTCTGCCACTGAGCTACTAAAGATTAAAAATAAAATGTCCCTTACGGGATTTGAACCCGTGTTGTTGCCGTGAAAGGGCAATGTCCTAACCCCTAGACGAAAGGGACGTTTTTTTTTTAACTAATATTTTAAATAAATTTAATATGAAGAATAACGGGCTTGAACCGCTAACTTTCTCGTTGTAAGCGAGACACTCTACCAATTGAGTTAATCCTTCCTAAAATCGAAAAGTTTTATTTTAGGATGAAGAGGGATTCGAACCCCCGGTATCAAAAAATACTCCAGTTTTCAAGACTAGCACCTTCAACCACTCGGTCATTCATCCCTTTAAAAGGAAAGCGAAAGAAGGGATTCGAACCCTCGGCTTCAACCTTGGCAAGGTTACACTCTACCGTTGAGTTACTTTCGCAGTTTTCATTAAAAAAACAGGATTTTTAAGTATCTTTTTCTTTTGCTATTAGGCTAGAGACGGATTTGAACCGCCATTACAAGATTTGCAATCTTGGACATTACCTTTATGTTATCCAGCCAGAATTAGCAGAGATAGGATTTGAACCTACGACCTTCAGGGCATGAGCCTGACAAGCTACCAAACTGCTCCACCCTGCTTGAAAGAAGTTATTGATATCAGTTTCAAATTAATTTAGGCTTAGTAGGATTTGAACCTACAACATTACCGTTATGAGCGGTATGTTCTTACCAATTGAACTATAAGCCCTTAAAAAAGTAGTTAAAAAATTTAAAAATAAAGTATAAAAATAATTTAAATACATACATCAAGATTAATCTTCAATTCTGATGATGTAAAAATTAAAAAATACTTTGAGTAAGAATTTTTGTTTTTGAAGATGCTGAAAGAGAAGCTTTTTTAGCAGCTAAAGTGGAAAAGAGAGCTTTGTGAGCCTTTAAAAATTTTTGTACATTTTTAAAATAGGCTTTTTTTGATGATGCTTCTCCCGAGGAATTACTTGCTGCGGAAATAAAATTGATAATTTTTTTACGAGTTTTTAAACTTGCAGCTAACACAGGTAGAAGACCTTTCAAAATAATGAAATAAAAGCTTAAAAAAGCTAACAAAAACCAAAAAATTTGATTGAAGAATGTAATTTTATCAAACTGAGGCATTCAAAAAGTTTGAAGAAGATAGGATTCGAACCTATGTAGGATTAACCAACAGATTTACAGTCTGCCACCTTTAACCACTCAGTCACTTCTTCTATAAAAATTAAATATTATAAACTTTACAGTTATTTTTTAGATCGAAAATTAGTGCCTCTTAGCTCCAAACTTTACAGTTTTTCCACCAGAGGTCTATCAACGTGATAATCTTTCACGATTCTTTTAGAAAATTAATCTTGAAAATAGATTCTTGCTTATATGCTTTCAGCAATTATCTAATATAAATGTAGCTTTCCGGCCATGCCTTTGATAAGACAACCGGTCTACCATTGATTTACTTTTCCCGGTCCTCTCGTACTAAGGTCTAAGTTTCTCAATTTTCTAACGCCTACAGTAGATAGGGACCGAACTGTCTCACGACGTTCTAAACCCAGCTCACGTACCACCTTCCTCGGCGAACAGCCGAACCCTTGGAACCACCTTCAGCTCCAGGATGTGATGAGCCGACATCGAGGTGCCAAACGACTCCGTCGATAGGGACTCTTAAGAGTCATCAGCCTGTTATCCCTAGCGTACCTTTTATCCATTGAGCGATGGTCTTTCCACACAGAACCACCGGATCACTATGTTCAACTTTCGTTTCTGCTCGATTTGTCAATCTTACAGTCAAGCAGGCTTATGCCATTACACTCTACTTAGGGATTAACCTAATGAGCCTACCTTATAAATACCTCCGTTACTTTTTAGGAGGTCACCGCCCCAGTCAAACTACCCAATATACATTGTTTTCATAAAGAATGAGTTCAAAAAAAATTTACGAGTGGTTTTCCATGAGCGCCAAAGCTCCCACCTAGACTAGACAAAAATTTTTTTTGAACAGTGTATAAAAATAGTAAAGGTGCATAGGGTCTTTCCGTCTAGCTGTAGGTAATCTGCATCTGCACAGATATTTCAATTTCACTGAATTTATGGTAGAGACAGCGGGGAAGTCGTTACACCATTCATGCAGGTCGGAACTTACCCGACAAGGAATTTCGCTACCTTTGGACCGTCAGAGTTACAGCCGCCGTTTACTGGGACTTAGGTTTGAAGCCAAAACCTCTCCCCTTAATCTTGCAGCACCGGGCAGGTGTCAGTCCCTATACATCTTCTTACGAATTAGCAGAGACCTGTGTTTTTACTAAACAGTCGCTACCCCCGATTCTGTGCCAACTAAAAGAGATTTCCCTTTTTTAGTCACTCCTTCTCCCGAAGTTACAGAGTCATTTTGCCGAGTTCCTTTACCATAATTCTTTCAAGCGCCTTAGTATACTCTACTCGTCCACCTGTGTCGGTTTTCAGTACGGTTTTTCGTAAAAAGCTATTTCCTGGAAAAAATAAGAAACACAAAAAAATCAATTTTTTTGTATTAACTTATGTTTTCGTCACTTTTCTTAGAATTTTAATTAATACCCATCGAAGTAGGCTTTCGCCTTTTTCTTAGGGACCGTCTTTTCTCGACGAAGTTTAACTTTACGTCGGAAACCTTGGACTTACAGCGACAATGTTTACCATTGTTTATCGCTACTCATGTCAGTATTCTCACTCTTGGTTTCTCCAGCAATTTTAACAAATTGCCTTCATCAAATTACAAGATGTTCCGCTACCACTTTTATAAAGTTTGTCGATTCGGTTAAAATTTTAAATCCCTTACATTTTAAGCGCATGAAGATTAAACCCATAAGCTGTTACGCTTTTTTAACTAGCTGGCTGCTTCCAAGCCTACTACGGGAATGTCTATACCTTCACACTTCTTCTCAACTAAAATTTTATTAAGGACCTTATCTAACAATCTGGGCTGTTTCCCTCTCGACTATGAATCTTAGCACTCATAGTCCGTTTGCTCAAAAAGATAAAAATGTATTCGGAGTTTCCTTAAGTTCAGTAAGATCCGAAAACCCCCCTAGCTTATGGAGTGCTCTACCCCAATTTTTCTTTTATGAACACTCTACTTAAATAGATTTCGCGGAAAACCAGCTATATCTAAGTTTGATTAGCCTTTCACCCCTAACCACAAATCATCCCAGTATTCTTCAACATACACGAGTTCGGTCCTCCAATTAATGTTTCCATCAAATTTTCAACCTGTTCATGGTTAGATCACTTAGTTTCGGGTTTTTTCTTGCAAACTTATACTATTATTTTTTTAGCCTTCTTTTCTCAATTTAAGCTTGCTTGCAAGAAAAACTCACTGACCCATTATGCAAAAGGTACGCCGTCACTACAAAAGCTCCGACTGCTATTAAACATTGAATTTTAAACTTTTCACTCTCGAAAGTTCTTTTTCACCTTTCCCTCACGGTACTTGTTTACTATCGATTTTCAAGACGGACTTTAGATTTTGAGGGTGGGACCCCATTCTTCAAACAAAATAAGCTGGTTTTGTTTTACTTAGCAAAAAATAAAAAAGTTTATTTACAGGATTTTTACCTTCTATGAATAGTTCAATACTTAATTATTTTTAGACAAATCTAAATTGCGTTCACTCGCCATTACTAACAATATCTCGGTTGATTTCTTCAAAAGATTACTTAGATGTTTCAGTTCATCCTATTTTGTTTTTACTTTTAAAAGCAAAAACAGTTCCTACGAACAAGTTTTCTTTCTGGAAAGAGAAAAGTCAAAAAAAATTTCCTTTACTCATTTCGTGATACTACACGTCCACATATTTCTTGAAATCAAGGTAGCCCTTCAATGTTTTACACTTTTGAATAACTAAAATGTCATTATTTTTGTACATTCTACAGGAATCGAACCTGTCACCGTTAGCTTAGAAGGCTACTGCTCTATCCAACTGAGCTAAGAATGCGTAAAGAAGTTTTTATGTGAAAGTATTGAATTTTAAATGTCTAACGTAGTTAAAATAACTAATTGATTTGCATTTTATATTTCACTAGTTCACATTATTTTACATGCTTTTTTTAATTTATATTATCTTTTCTTTTATGAAAATTTATCATGCGGGTAATGAGAATCGAACTCATATCCTCTGCTTGGAAGGCAGATAATCTACCATTAATCTATACCCGCTACACTTTTTTTTGTGAACGTTAATGTTTTATTAGATATACAATAAATTTAAGCTTTTTCTCTATTAGCCTGCCAGTACAAAAAAAGGGGCATTTTATTTATAAAATATGTAGTCAACAAATTATTTGAATAACTAAAATATCTTTTCGAGAAATGCACTTATTGATAATTTTGAATGGGGGAGGTGGTGCAATAAAAAAAAAAAGAGGCGTATTCACTTATATTTATTAAAATTGCAAAACGAGAAAAACGGGATTCGAACCCGCGACTTTTGGCGTGACAGGCCAACACTCTAACCACTGAGTTATTTTCCCTAAAAAAAAATAAAAAGTTTTAAATTTTAAAAGTATAAACATTAACAAAATTGTTTTTTTGCTAACCAAACTTTTATGCCAAAAGCTCCATAGAGTGTTATGGCTTGAGTCTGATAATAATCAATTGGTGTTTCTATAGTTTGAAGGGAAATTTGACCCTGCTGTAAAACAATAGTTTTAGTTCTTCTTCGTTTGTTAAAGCGCCCCTTTATAAGAATCTTAATACCATCTACTGCAAAAAAACTTGGTGGCATTTTTTGAAAAAGGATTTGTAAAGATTTTTTAAAAAATCTTACAGTTTGTGTATGCTTACGATTATCTTCTATCATGTAAGAAATTAGTTTGCTTAGTAAAAAAGCATTTCCGTAACCAAAAGTTCCTAATATAAAATAAAGGGTTTCTAAGGATTCAGAAAAATACTTTTTTAAATCTTTGTTTTTTTGAAAAAAAAATAATTTCTTATAAAGAACTTTTTGATAAAGTTTAAAGGAAGGAAGAAAACTTAATTGAGTACTATAAATTTTTAAGTGTATATCTTCAAATCCAGTAAAATGGTGTAATGATTTACACAAAGCTCTATTTAAATTCAAAAGATTGATCTTATCTTTTTTTATATTTAAAGAAGTTAAAGAGTTTTTTATATTATAATTTTGAAATGCATAATCAAATTTTTTAATAAGAAAAAGTTTTTTTAACTTACTGAATTTCAATCTTAATAAAATAGATTTTGGTGAATTCTTAGTAGTTCCAAGAATTGATAAAGAATCTTTCTTCAAAACATTTGCTTTTCTTGCTTTTTTCATTAATAGAAAAAAACAAAATCTATTTTTATAAGTTAAAACATTAGATTTAAAAATAAAATTCTTTTTTTTTTTTCGTAAGAAACACTTTCTACGTTTCTTTTGCAATAGAATATACCTAGACTTTTTGTGAGTTCTTATAGAATTAGATTTTAAACTGATACTTCTTCGGCGTTCGACTTCTTCCACAAACGTTTTCAAATCTCTCATTTTTTTAAGGCCTACGTATTTTTTTTTAATCGTACGAAATAAATTTTTGGCCCATAAAAATTTAGATTGTTTTGCAAATAGGTAACTAAAGTAAAAATCTGTTTCAATTGAAAGTTTTTTTGCGGATCTTTGAATCTTGCAGGTTTTTAATAGAATTCCCTTAGATCTTAACAAAAAGCTTAAAAAATTACGGAGTTCTAAATCTTGATGTTGAATAGAAGCAACATTTCTTTTCTCCGAAATCCATGATGAAATATCGGGTTTTGTTATTGATTGACGAAAAATAATAGGATTAATTTTTTGGCCCATCTTTTATTTTTTCTTTTTTTTCTTCTTGAACTCATATCGAGCTCTTGTTCCTACAAATTCACCTATTTTATGACCCTGCATCTCAGGTGTTACAATTAGAGGAATAAAATTTTTTCCATTGTGAACCTTAAGACGCATGCCAAAAAATTCGTCCGTTATAATAGATGATCTAGACCATGTTTTTACGGACAAATTTATATCTAAATTTCGAATTTTCTTTAGGATTAAATTGTTAGAAGATAAAGTTTTCCAATTAGTCATTAAAATTTAATTTTTTCTTCGAGATACTACAATTAAAGAATTGCGAGATCTGCTTGTTTTGGACCCTTTTGTTGGTTTTCCCCAAGGTGTTACTGAAGGACGTCCCCCTGAAGTTTTACCTTCTCCACCACCGTGCGGGTGGTCAATAGGATTCATTGCAACACCGCGAACATTAGGTCGTTTTCCAATCCAACGATTTCGTCCTGCTTTTCCTATACTGTTAAGGTTGTTGTTTTCATTAGAAACTACACCTAAAGTAGCATAAGAATTTAATTGTATTAATCTTTGTTCTCCAGAAGAAAGACGAACACGAGCATAATTCTTTGTTTTTTGGATAAGCTGAGCATATGTACCGGCTGCTCGACAATATTGCCCTCGTTTTCTCTCGGAGGTTGACAAATTATGTAGTAAACTTCCTACTGGTATCCTATGAAGAGGCATTGCATGTCCAAGTTTGATTTCGGCTTCTTTACCTGATTTTATTAGGGAGCCTATACATAAATTTTTAGGAGCTAAAATATAAGAGTGTTCCCTTTTTGAATTATCATATAAACGCGCTAGATATGCAGTTCTATAAGGGTCGTACTCTATAGCTTCTACAATTCCAGTGGTATTGATTCTCGTAAAATCCACTTCCCGGTAAATTTTTTTGTGTCCTCCTCCTTTTTGAAATACAGTAATTTGGCCTGTTTGATTTCGTCCTGCTCTTTTTTGTAAAGAGAGAGTTTTATGTTTAATAGGTTTTTTTGTCCACAGTTTTGGTTTTTTCAAAACTTTTAAAGCACGTTGCGAAGGAGTTGTTGGTCTAATTTTCTTAAAAAGTAGATTTTTCATAATATTAAAATTTTATTTTTTGTGAATTATAAAAAGATTATAATTTTTTTGAAGCAAAAGAAGTTGACCATGGACTTCGAAAATCAAAAGATCTAAATTCTTGCGTTAATTCTAAAGGTTGAGAAATGACACGTTTTAGTTTTTCATCATAACTAACTTCAATGTAACCACTTAAAGGGAAGTCTTTACGTAAAGGATGACCTTGGAAACCGTAGTCAGTAAGGATTCTTCTCAGATCGGGGTGATTTTGGAAAAAAACACCAAATAAATCCCAAATTTCACGTTCCCACCAATTGGCCGCTGGATATAATGAAATAAGAGATATTAAAGGGGTTACTTCATTTACGAAAGTTTTAACACGAATTCTTCGATTATGATGAATACTTAATAATTCATAAGCGATTTCAAATCGATTTTCTCTTTCAGGGTAATCAGTTCCCGATATTGCTGTTAAACAATTAAATTGGCATAATGTATTATACTTTAAAAATTTTATAATACCGTATAAATTTTTAGGATGAACTGTTATTATTAATTCGTCTTTAAAAATTTTAGCGTTTTCCAAAGGTATAAGTTTTTTTAATGTTTTAATATATAAAACTCCAAGCATTAACAAATTATTTGTTTAAATTTTTATTCCCATTCTAGTGCTCCAATTTTCCAGGCATAAAGAAAGCCTAAAGCAAGCTCAATGATGAAATCAACCATAGTCCAAAAGCCCCATGAGGTTAAATGGCTTAAAGAAACTGCCCAGGGAAAAAAGAATACAGCTTCTAGATCAAAAATAATAAATAAAATAGCTACTAAATAAAAGCGAACATCAAAAGTATTTCTAGCATCTTCATACGGATCAAATCCGCACTCGTAAGAAGAAAGTTTTTCAGTATCTGGATTCTGGATAGCCAAAATATAAGATAAAGCAAAAATAACAATACTTAAAAAGATACTAACAAATAAAGCTACCCATATAGGGAAATATTCTTCATAGAATAAAGACGGCATTAATTTTACTTTTTTATAAATTTTTTTAAAAATTGTTTATGAACCACCCCACCAGTAGATACTAACGAATAAAAATAACCAAACTACATCGACGAAGTGCCAATACCAAGCAGCAGCCTCAAAACCAAAATGATGTTCCACTGTAAAATGATAGTTATAAAGTCGAATAGCACACACGATAAGGAAACAGGTTCCTACAAAAACGTGAAAACCATGAAACCCGGTAGCCATATAAAAGACAGAACCATATATACCATCAGACATAGCAAATCCAGCGTGATAGTATTCATAAACTTGAAAACTTGTAAAGTAAATTGCATACAAAATAGTGTAAATTAACGAGCTTATTGCGTCTTCACGTCGATTGTGAATAATAGCCTCATGTGCCCAAGTTACCGTAGCACCTGATGTTAATAAAATAATTGTATTTAAGAAAGGAATTCCCCATGGTGACATTACCTCAATTGCTTTTGGAGGCCAAACTCCTCCTATTTCTGGCACTGGTGCCAAACTTGAATGAAAAAAAGCCCAAAAGAAAGCAAGGAAGAACATAACTTCGGAAACAATAAAAAGAATCATACCCATTCGAAGCCCACTCTGAACAGCTTTAGTATGTTGTCCCTCAAAGGTCCCTTCCCGTACAATATCTCGCCACCATGTAAACATTACAAAAAGCAGAAAAAGAAAGCCTGTTAAAAGAAGAGAACCTCCTCCACTGTAATTATGCATATATAAAACCCCTCCACTTGTCACGGTAAAAGCTGCAAAAGCTGCAACTAAAGGCCATGGACTAGGGTCTACTAAATGAAAAGGATGTTTTTGAGTATTTTTTTTTATTAACTCATACATGTTCGTAGTAAAAATTTTTAAAAATAATAGATTTTCTAGAAGAGTTTTAAATTTTTTCAACGTCGTAACGTATTAGTTTTTCTTCCAATATACCCAATACAGGAACTAAAACAAGAAAGAAAAAAAAGTAATACAAAGTTGCAATAATACCTAAATAAGTATAAGGTTCTGCTACTTCTTTTTGACCAATCCAACCTAAGAAAAGGAAATCAAAGAATAAGAACCAAAATGCTTGAGCATATAATGGTCTAAAATAAGTACTTCTTACTCTAGAAGTATTTAAATACGGCAAGATTAAAAGTAACACAATAGCTCCACCCATTGCTAAAACGCCACCTAATTTATGAGGTACAGAACGAAGTATCGCGTAGAAAGGTAAAAAATACCATTCTGGAACAATATGAGCCGGAGTAGTCAGAGGATCTGCAGGAACATAATTGTCAGCATGATTTAATTCATTTGGGAAAAAATATAGAAACACTGAAAAAACAATTAATAAAATGAAAAGACTAAACAAATCCTTTACATAGAAGTACGGGTAAAAAGAAATCTTGTCTCCATAATATTCAACTCCTAGCGGGTTATTAGACCCTACGTCATGAAGAAGTGCCAAATGTACTATAGCCGCTCCTGCGATGACAAAAGGTAATGTATAATGTAAACTAAAAAATCTATTTAAAGTAGGGTTATTCACAGAAAATCCACCCCATAACCATTCTACAATATCACGTCCTACAAAGGGTATAGTAGAAAACAGATTTGTAATTACAGTAGCTCCCCAAAAACTCATTTGACCCCAAGGTAAAACATAGCCCATAAAAGCAGTTGCCATCATTAAAATGAAAATAACAACTCCTGACATCCATAGATAATGTCTTGGGTACATATAAGATCCGTAATACAATCCTCGAAAAATATGGCTATATACCACAATAAAGAACATAGATGCTCCATTTGCATGAATATATCGTATAAGCCATCCATATTTTACATTTCTCATAATGTGTTCAATACTATAAAATGCATATTCCATTTTAGGACAATAGTGCATCGCAAGGAAAATACCGGTTAACATTTGAATACCTAAGCAAATTCCAGCGGTTGAACCAAAACTCCACATGTAGTTTAAATTTTTAGGAGTAGGATAATCAATTATATGACTATCTAAAATACCTGTTAAAAGATGTTTATTCCAACGCCAACACATAGCAATTTTTTAAAAGTTAAAATTTGAATACGTAAGTTGGAATAAGTTTACAAGAAATACTAAAACTATATATAGTTTTAATATTTTACTGCTATCCCAACCACATTACTTGTTTTCTTTGTCTTCATTTTCAGTTTTATTAGATTTTTTATAAATACTTTTTAAATTTACAAAAAAAAGCATGAATTTATTAAAAATTTTCCTAATGTCACCAAACAACAAAAGTACAAGTAAAAAAAGAATTAATAATTGACCATAACTAATCATATATGTTTAAGAATAAGGTGGAAATTTGCAAGCAGACAAAAAAGCCAAAACTTCTTGGGAATTTTGTGCTTTAAAATTTATATTTATATTTAGTTGGGGTAAATCTTGAAAATAATCGTATTTTTTTTCTATTTCTTTAAAGAGAAATAAATTGTCTAATTTAAAAAAAACATTGTTTTCCGTAACAATATAACGAAAATTTTTTATCCGTGGCAAAATAATAAAAACAAGTCTTTCAAAAAATAAAAATTTATTTGCACCTCTTAAGTCTATTTTACAACCAATAGCAACTCCTCCTTTTACTTTCAAAGTTAATTTAGTTTTCTTAGAAGTTACAATACAGGGTCTTTGAGAGGATAACAAAAAAATCGCTGCTAAAGAAGGTAGCAAATTTTTGAATGTTGATTGCGAGGCCCCAAAATTAAGAACAATTTTATTCAAAAGGGGTATTTTTAAGGAATTTTGATAGGTGAATTTTGTTAAAAAATCTTGTTTTAATACGTATTCGTAGTAATATTTAAAAGTATACATAAAAACTTAAATAAAACCTGCAGACAAAGACGCTACTTTCATAAATTTGGAATGGCGCAGCAGGCGAGGTACAGGGCCTAGAACTCTTGTTGCAAAAGGTTTGTTTTTATTCGTCATCAAAACAACCGAATTTTCTTGGCATTGCAATTGTGTCGAATTTTGCCGGACAAGTCGAGATTTAGTTCGAACAACAAGAGCATGAACAACTTCACCTTCTCTTACCTTAATTTTTTTTTTCTTGTGCTGCTTAACTCTTCGTATCGAAACAACAATCAGATCACCAAGATTTGCAAATTTTCTGCGGAATCCACCTAAAACTTTTATACACGCAACCTTTTTGGCCCCCGAGTTGTCAGTCACACGAAGTAATGTTTCAGTTTGAATCATTTATTTACGTTTGGGAGGTTCAAAAACATACAAGGCTATTAATAAAACAGCCCATAGAGCGGGATCGTTAATAACAATATATTTTGAGATCAACGCAAATTGTAAAAGAAGAATAAAACAAATAATAATACATAATCGTATAAGAAAAGTTTTCATAGTTTGTTTTTGTTATTTTATTTTTTATTTTGAATTTTAGGAGATTTAAAGTCTGTGTTGATAAAAAATATAGCAACTACAAACAAAAACCATAATCTTGCATCTGATAATAGAAGGAAAGTCGAACTTTCTAATCTAAAATAAGTCAAGAAAGAAATTAAACTTAAAACCATAGCCAAAGTGTAATGATAAAAAAAACCAGTTTGGAGAACCTTTAAGCTCAAAGCTATTTTTGAAACTAAACGTGTTAATCCGAAAGGTCCTAGAGACTCAATTAGCCCACGATCGACCTGTTTATAAGTTAAGTGGTAAGCCGCTGACAAAAAAAATTGCCCTACAATTTCATTATACACTTTATCAAAAAACCATTTACGATTTAAAAAGGTGTAAAACTTTAAACCTAAAGGGGAAGTTTTAATCATGAAAAGAGTTTGAGAACCGTAAGAATATAATAAATAAGACGTTAAGGCACCTAAAATAGACAAACACACAGGTAAAAGTTTCGCAGGTTGTGGTATATGTTCAGCATCTATAATATTAAAATTTTTAGGTTGAATATAAATAGATCCTTGCCAAAAATTTGTACCTAATCCTATAATCATATCCTTAGTGATATAACCAATAAAAATACTAGGAATAACTAAGATAAAAAGGGGTAAAGCCATTTTCCAAGGGGCTTCATGTGCATTCAGAATTAAAACTCGATAACCATTAGGCCTTGAAAGAAAAGTCAAATAAAGAAGGCGAACCGAATAAAAAGCAGTTAAAAAAGCAGCCAAACTTCCTAAGACGTAAGCAAAATGACCCGGAGTAGAATATTTTCCGTATGCTACTTCTAGAATTACATCCTTTGAATAGAACCCTGTTAAAAATGGAAAGCCCATTAAAGAAAAAGAACCTATAAGCATCATTCCGTATGTAAATGGCATAATTTTCGAAAGGCCGCCCATTTTTCGCATATCTTGTTCATCACCTACAGCATGAATCACACATCCTGCACCTAAAAATAACAAAGCTTTAAAAAAAGCATGATTTGCAAGATGAAAAACTCCCACATGGTAGTTTGAAAGACCACATGCAAAAATCATATAACCCAATTGACTACATGTAGAATATGCAATCACTTTTTTCATATCATTTTGTAACAATCCTGTACTTGCAGCAAAAAAAGCTGTCATAGCTCCTACAATAGTAACAATAGACAATGCACCTGGAGCGTATTCAAACAAAGGTGAACATCTTGCAATCAGAAAAACACCTGCAGTCACCATTGTAGCTGCATGAATTAGTGCAGATACTGGAGTTGGACCTTCCATGGCATCGGGCAACCATGTATGAAGTCCCAATTGAGCAGATTTACCTACCGCACCGATAAACAGTAAAATACCAACTAAATCAAGTAAACCAAAATCGATGTTTAAAAAGTTAATAGTGTCATTAATATAATAAGGTGCTAAAGCAAAAACAGTAGAATAATCTACCGCCCCAAAAGTTACAAAAATACAAAAAATACCTAAAGCAAGACCAAAATCACCAATACGATTCATAAACATAGCCTTAATCGCAGCTTTATTTGCCTGAATTCTTGTAAACCAAAAATTAATTAATAAATATGAACATAAACCAACTCCTTCCCAACCAACAAACATTTGAATAAAGTTGTCTGCTGTAACCAAGATAAGCATAAAAAATGTAAATAAAGATAAATACGACATAAATCTTGGTAAGTGCGGATCGTGACTCATATATTCAGTAGAGTAAAGATGAACTAAGAATGAAATAAAAGTTACTACAATTAACATAACTGCAGTTAAACTATCAAATTGGAATCCCCATGCGAAGCTAAAAAGTTCTGAATCGAACCAAGGCATTACTTGAAGGAAACAAGGAGACCCTGCAAAAGCTACTTCATAAAAAGCAAAACATGACATTAAAAAAGTAAGGCCTAAACACAAAATTGTAACGAATCCTGCACCTTGAGACCCAATAAAAAAGCCCAAAAATCCAGCAGTTATCGAACCGAATAAAGGTAAAAAGACTAATGTTAAATACATAATTTTAATTTTTTAAAATATAATAAACTACAAATAAAAACTATAGAGACAGAAATGTTAATAAACGGCGTAAATTCAACCAAAAAGTAATTCTTGAATTAGTTGTTGATAAATCAAATCGACCTAAATGTGTGAGATCAAAAGTTTTATAGTTAATCTCTAAGTGACGTGGAATATAATAATTATAAAGAAATCTACGACGTCTTCGAAGAAAGTAAAAAAAACCGGTTTTCTTTAAATTTCTTTGCTTTTTTCGTTTTCTAACCAATTTTTTGTATCGGTAGTAAAAAGAAAATTTTTCTGTAACAAATTTTTGTTTTTCTTTAGATAAAAGATTGAAAAGTTGTTTGAGTTTCAATTTATTCAAGCTGAGATTTTTAACAACGGACTTATATTTTTTCTTGTGAGTTTTAAGATAAAGAAATAACCGGGATTCAAGAATTTTGGTATACTTGTTGCGAAGAATAGAAAGGGAAGAGTTTTGGGGGGGAGGATTTGCTGCTTGTGAAATTATATGAAATCTCGAAGCTTTAAGATTATTGTAAAAGTTTTTATATCCTTCTTTAACAGAATACTTTTTATTCAATTTTTGTGAAGTAACGCTTATAGTGCTTTTATTATAATGCTTTAACAGACAATAAATATAAAAATTTGATATATTTTCACGATTTTCTTCTAATTTTTTCTTCTTTTTTTTTTCTATTATACTAGTATAAAACCCACTAGTTTGTAATTTTAAAGAAAAATTTTCTAAATTTTCTAAAGAGAAATTATTGGTCGTATTTATGCTAGATCTTTTATATTGTTTAAAAAGTTTTGACAATATATAAAGAGAGGTTTTAATATTCAAATTGTTAGAACTCGATAAAAAAAAAGGTGTTTTGGACGTTTTCAATATCGGGAAATTTATGTTTTTGCCTAACTTATTGGAAATAAATTTGTCAGAAAAACGTTTTTGATAAGTAAAAAAATCACTCTTTTTTATTAAAAAATTATTTGTTTGCATTTGATTCTTTTTTTTAATCTAACTTTTAAGAGATTTTATTTTTATATTAAGGCTCGCATAAAAATTATAAGAATTATTTGAAATAATGGAATTATTAAAACTTGATAATTTCTTGTATAGAAATTTTCTTCGCAATCTTTTATGCCTAAAAAAAAAGAGAAGCGTATTATGTTTTAAATAATTAGACATTATTTCATGCGATTTAACAGGGTCTAATTTGATAGTATCTAACTTCTTTAAGTTATAAGCACAATTTTTTGAGATATTATCTGAAATTTGAACATGACCGGCATTAATGAGACGACGAGCTTCCATTAAAGAAGAAACGTAACCTAATCGGTATAGCAAATTTTGTAATCTATTCTCTAATAGAGAAAGCGCACTTTTAGCAGGTGAAACCTGGGGGGCTTTACTCAAACGAAGTGATTCTTGTGCTAAACTTTTTAATTGATAATATTTAAGTCTACCTGCACCATAATAAAGCTGCAATCGTTGTTTGTTCAAAAGTAAAAACTTATAAGTTTTTTTCAAGCGTACGGACTTTTCATCTTCAAAATCCCGATTTACTGGATAAGCTGATTTATCCTGATTAAAAAATTTATATTTTCGGGGATAATAAAACCTTTTAATGCTACCCCATTTTTGTTTTTTAAACCGTTTAATTTTAGCTCCTTTTTCACGCCAAAAAGCTTGTCTGAGTCGATTTAATTTTTTGTATTTAGGTGTATAACGTTTAATGGACATTATTAATTTACTTTTGCCGTATTTCCCATTTTCATGGTATCTTCGGATTGAATAAGGTTTCCTATCGAGTTCGATATGATTTCGTGGATTCTACACTCAAAAATTTTTAGTTTTTTTTATTAGAAAATCTTTTTCGGTTAAATATTACTGATTTTCTTTTCTCATTGAAAAGTTTCTGATGTTTGATGTTAAAAAGGTGGTAAAATAAATTATAGACAAACAAACCACCTTTCTGAGACTTTATATTTGCTGGAATAAGATAATCTATTTGTGAATAATCATCGTCTGTATTAACAAAGGATACGATAGGAATATCTAAAGCTTTTGTTTCTTCAAACACCATAGAATTTAAAGAGGGATTAAATAGGAAAATTATAGCTGGCTGACTATTAATGTCGTGCAAGGTAGAAAGTTTTGAGTAAACTCTATTTTTGTAGTTACTAAAAAAACCAGGCACGCTCTTTTCAAGAAAATAATGATTGTTTTTACTACATAAACGTGAAAATTCTTTTTCTAAACCTATAGGGCTACCGATGAAAAGAATTTTCTTATTTGACAAATGAATTTTCTGTAAAATTTTAAATGCGCGTCTTAAATAAAGCATTGTCAACTCGGGGTTGATAATACAAAAATTGTTACGAAACCCATTTAAAAAAGGTCCAAAACTAGGGTTCCATACAGATCTTAAAGAACCTATATGTAATCTATAAACAATAAACTTCTGTAAAACAAAACGATTTAAATTTCGTTGCAAATTTTTCATTAGTTATTAAGTTTTTTTACCTTGTTTCAAAGAAACGGTTTCATCCAAATAGTAGATTCCTTTTTCTTTATAAGCTGAAGGAAGCTTTAATCTACGTAAAACTGCAGCAAAATTATGTAATTTCTGTAGATTAATGCCTTTTAATAATAAAACGCGAGGTTTAGGGCAAAAAACGGATACATAATTTGGAACTTCTACATTCACTTGATGACTAAAACCCAATCTAAAAATTAAGAAATTAGAAGATTTTTTTTCTTCAATAGAAACTTGATAGCCAATCCCAACAATATTTAATTGTCTTCGATAGCCTAACAAAACTCCTAAAGCGGATTGAGTTAAAAGAATTTGATACATCTGAAAAAAAGCTTTTTTTCTTTCGTCATTAAAAGTTTGTGTTAAAAAGAGTTTTTTTTCGATTTTTGAATACTCAAATTCAGCATATAAAGGATATGTAATTAAACCCTGAGGACCTTCAATAGACAGAAGCTTTTGTTGGCATAATAAATTAAGTTTTAAATCGTTTGACCGACGTAAATATTGTTTTTTAGATATAAACATTTTTATTTATTGCAAGACACAAAGTATCTCACCGCCCAATCGTAACTTACGGCATTCTTTATCGGATAAAACTCCTTGTGATGTAGATACAATCAATGTTTGTAATGATGTACTAAGTTTCCATAAACTACTAATTCTTAAATAAAGTCTACGGCTTGGCTTGGACAAAGTTGAAAGTTTAGTAATAACAGGTTTGCCCTTATTATATTTTAAAAAAATTTCTATTTTATCTGATTCGTCTGAAAGTTTGCGAAAACCGTTGATATAACCTTCTTTATACATTACCTTTAAAACATTAACGCAAATAGCTTTATTAGGGTGTAAAACAGATTTTTTGCGCGCTAACAAACCATTGTAAATAGTTGAATACATCTTCCATATAGAATGCTGCATTGAGAAATACCAAAGAGGGGACTTGAACCCCTAATCTTTTAAGGAACTAGAACCTAAACCTAGCGTGTCTGCCAATTTCACCACTTTGGTTGAAAAAAATAATTAACTTTTTAATTGAAAAACTAGATTTAACAAACTTGCATCTAACGGGTCTAAAAAAACTTTAGGATAAATACCCATTAAAAGAGTACCTATAATTAATGGTAAAAATACATAAAATTCACGTCTATTTATATCATACGAATATTTTAGATGAAGATGACCCTCATCTTTTTTAAGATTTCCATAGATTACCCGATTATATAACCATAAAGAATAAGCTCCTCCCAATATCATTCCAGTAGCTCCCAAGAAAGTTACACTTGTATTTTCTTTAAAACTACCTGCAAGAATAAGAAATTCACCAACAAAGCTGCTAGTCCCTGGTAAGGCAATATTAGCCATAGTAAAAAATAAAAATATTATAGCATACAAAGGCATAATATGGACTAACCCACTATAATATTTGATTAATCGGGTGTGAAAACGATCATAAACTACACCAATAATAAGAAACAAAGCACTAGAAACAAAACCATGACTTATACTTTGCAATATGGAACCTCCTAAACCTATAACATTAAAACTATAAACCCCAATCATAACAATATTCATGTGAGCTACAGAAGTATAAGCAATAATACGTTTAAAATCAGTTTGACGAATTGCGGTTAATGAAGTATAAATAACACCCAATACTGCAATGGTATAGACTAATGGTGTGAAATAAAAGTTAGCCTCTGGAAATAATGGTAGTGAAAATCTTAAGAACCCATAACTTCCCAATTTTAACAAAATACCTGCCAATATAACTGAACCAGCGGTTGGTGCTTCCACGTGGGCTTCTGGCAACCAAATATGAACAGGAAGCATTGGCACTTTTGTTGCAAAAGATAAAAAAAAAGACAACCAGAGAAGACGTTGCTCAAAAGAAGTAAATTGAGTAGAAGCGACAATAATTTGATAATCAGTACTACCCACAACCCAATAGATATACAATATACCTGCCAGCATAAAAACAGAACCAAATAAAGTGTAAAGAAACAGCATAGTAGCCGCTCTAATTTTACGCTCCCGAGAACCCCAAGTTAAAATCATAATAAACATTGGAATAAGTGTTGCTTCAAAAAGAATATAAAACATTAATAAATCTAAAATCATAAACACTCCCAGCAGTAATGATTCCAGAACAAGAAAAGCCAAAAGATATTCTTTTAAATGAGTATGAATATTATCCCAACTAGATAATAAACATATAAAAATCAATAAAGTGGTCAATAAAATAAAGAAAAGAGAAATTCCATCTACGCCTAACAAAATGTAGCTAGAAGAACTGGAGTCCCACGGAAACCAATAATTAACAGTCTCTGTAAATTGAAATTTTGATAAAGATTTATTAAAATTAATCCATAAAGATAGTGAAAAAAGAAATACTATACCTGAAGTTAATAAAGCAATACTTTTAATTAGAGTTTTTTGCTCTGATGGCAACCAAGCAATAATAAAGCTACCAAAAAGAGGGAAGAAAATTAAGAAGCTTAAAATTGAATCCATACCGATAACAAAATTGTAGATAAGTGCAATTGAAAGACTAATTAAAATTCTAGGAAAGAGATTAGTAGAAGTAAAAAGTTTAAACATTTTTTATAGTTTTAATTTTATTTTTAGTAAAAAAGAATGCGAGTATTGTGAAAAAGAAGATATATGATTAAAAAATGCATCCCTTTAATAGCCTGCCAATAGAAAATATTTAACATTATTAGCATAAAGTAGTATATAATAATATTTTAACTTTAATTGGATGGCGTGAAAGCTTGAGTTAGGATTTATATTCGCCGAACTTTCTTGGGTCGACACCCGTTATGAGGATTCGGTGTAAGATCACGAATTCCTTCAATTTTTAAATCATTTTTATTTAAACAACTTAAAACAGCGAAACGTGCCCTAGCAAAACCGTTTAAATGTACAAATACCTTTTTATGACCTTGTTCTTTAGCTTTTTCCACTATCGAAGACAAAGTAGATTCAACCGCAAATTTAGTAGAACGTTTTTTTTTACCTTGAAAACCCATACTACCACAGGACTGAACAAACTGAACTTTTCCTTTTAAATTGGTCAAACTTACAATTGTATTGTTTTTTGATGATTTCACATACAATATAGCTTGACAACTTTTAGATAAAACAGAAGATTTATTATTAACTGTGTAAGGAGGAGCAGCCAAGAGCTTTGTTTGTAAAATGTTATTCTTTTTTTTTAACTCTCGCTTATATTGATAAAATTCTTTTAATTTGAACATAGATTAGAACAAAAAGAAACTTTAACAAGCAGATCCGATGACATAAATGCATGAATACTTTGAATCAATTCTTTTTTTAAAAAATTACCTTTAATAACAATTAAACCATTATAAAAACGAATTTCATATTGTTCTTTTGCCTTTTTATTGACATGAGGGGACTTTAAAACGGTGAATCTTTTTCTTTCAATAGGCAGGCTTATAGAAGAAAACTGTAAATTTTTAGATTTACTCAAAAGTTTTAATGTTTTTCTAAAAAGTTTAGAATTTTCTTTATTATGGGTTTGGAAACGTAGAAATAGTTTGGATTCCTGAGATTGTATCATTGTTTTTTTTTAATTTTATTTTTTATTAACGCTTATTATGAAAGTAACAAATTACTTTTTAGAAATCTACAATAGATTATGGATTCTTTTTTTAACTTGGTTATTAAATTTCCTTGTTGCATACACGTATAAAGAAGAAATTGTTTATTTGTTAGGTCAGCACCAACAAAACATTTTTCCCTACTTTATTTCTACAAATTTAACTGAAATTTTTTTTGTTTTTATAAAACTAAGTTTCTTTTTAGGTTTTTATTTTTTGTACCCGATATTTCTTATTCAGTTAGCTTTATTTTTGATACCGGCTTTATACAAATACGAATACTTAATTATACGTAATCTTTTTTTTATATCTATACTTTTATACACAATAACAACTTGTTTTACATACGAAATTTTTTTACGATATTGTTGGAAATTTTTTAATAGTTTCCAGTTAAATGCGGAAGAGAATTTAGTAAGTATACACTTAGAAACAAGAATAGCTGATTATTTAAATTTTTTCATTGAAACATTCTTATTATTGAATATAGTTTTACATATTTTTTTAGTTTTTATTTTATTTTTGTACAAAATAACTTTAAATTATATTATCCAATATCGAAAATTTTTTTACCTTACTTTTTTTCTTTTTGCTACTTTAATAACACCACCAGACATTGTTAGTCAAATTATAGTAGGTTTTATCTTTTTTATGTCATTCGAAATTTTTTTGTTTTCTTTATTTTTATCTAAAGAATATAGAAAGGGCGAATAACGGGATTCGAACCCGCAACTTCCAAAGCCACAATTTGACACTCTAACCAACTGAGTTATACTCGCCATCAATTTTTTGGAGTAAAAGGATTCGAACCTTTGAATATCCGTACCAAAAACGGATGCCTTGCCACTTGGCTATACTCCAAGTATATAATAATAAAATTATTAATTAAAAATTTCTATAGTCTTTAGTTAATTAGTTAGGTAGCCAGTTGAAACTCATCAGGATACTCGCTGTCAAAATCAACCAACCCAAAGAAAAAGGAAGAAAGATCTTCCAACCTAAGCTCATTAGTTGATCATAACGAAAACGTGGTAAACAAGCTCGCATTACAATAAATAGTATTACGAAAAACCCTATTTTTAAGCTAAACCATACCGAACCAGGAATAAGTGTAAAAGGAAGAATATTAAAAAGGGGCAACCAACCACCTAAAAAAAGAATAGCGGTTAAAGCACTCATTAATAACATATTGGCATACTCGCCTAAAAAAAATAAAGCGAATCCCATAGCTGAATATTCTACATTATATCCAGATACTAACTCAGCTTCTGCTTCAGGAAGATCAAAAGGGTGGCGATTCGTTTCGGCTAAAGCAGATATAAAGAAAAGAATAAACATAGGTAAATGCGGAACACAAAACCATACCTTTTCTTGAGCTAAAACAATGGAAGACAAATTGAAAGAGCCTGAACAAAGAACAACAGTAATTAAAATGAATCCAATGGAAACTTCATATGACACCATTTGAGCTGCTGAGCGTAAAGCACCCAAAAACGCATATTTGGAATTACTTGACCAACCAGATAAAATAATACCATAAACCCCTAAAGCGGATACAGCTAACAAATAAAGAATTCCAACATTTATATCAGCCAACACCAGCGATTCTCCGAAAGGTATTACGGCCCATCCTATTAAACTCAAACCAAAAGTTAGCATAGGAGCAAAAATAAATAGAGCTTTATTTGCATTACTTGGTAAAATACTTTCTTTAACAAAAAGTTTTAACCCATCAGCTAAAGGTTGTAAAAGTCCTTGAAAACCAACAACATTAGGACCTTTACGTCTTTGTATAGTTCCCATTATTTTTCGCTCTGCCAATGTAAAATAAGCCACACCTATCAAAACAACTACTACAACAGATAAAATCTTCAAAACTGTTAAGATAAGCATTTGTCGATGTTGATTATATTGCTAAAAGTTTTATATTCAATTTAATCTTCTAAAATACTAATGAAGATTTATCGAATCATTTAAGTAAATACAAGTAAGAACTGTAAATACATAAGCTTGAATAATAGCAACTCCAAGCTCTAAACCCACCAATATGAATAATACAGCAAGAGGCAATACATGAGCTACAAATAGCAGACCTCCTCCTTTCATCATACTCCAAGCAAAGCCAGCAATAACTTTCAAAAGTGTGTGACCAGCCATCATATTAGCAAAAAGTCGAACAGATAAACTAATAGGCTTTGATAAAAAAGAAACGATCTCAAGTGGAACTAGCAAAAAGGCCAAGGGTAAAGCTGTACCTGAAGGTAAAAACAAATTCAAAAAGTGAACTTTATGAAGATTTATACCAACAATATTAACTCCGATAAAAACTATAAGAGCCAAAGCAAAAGTAACAATAATATGACTAGTAACGGTAAAACTATAGGGTATCAAACCGATTAAGTTCGATTGTAAAACAAAGACAAAGACAACGAAAAGAAATGGGAAATAAACTTCCCCTTTAATTCCTACGTTATCAAAAAGTAACGATGATATCACTATGTAAAGATTTTCAATTAACAAAAACCATCGGTTATTTGGTACTAAAAAAATACCGGCTGCCTTTGTCAAATATAGAGCAGGAGAAATAATTAAATAAGCAATAAATAAAAAACTACCTTGAGCTAAAATAAGAATCAGGGCAGAATTTGTAAAAGATAAATCCAAAAATCCTAAATGAAGTTGAAAGATAGGAAGGATTCTAAATTGGTCTAACGGACTTGTCAACATTATGTCGTACATTAAATTCAAATTTTTAAGTTTTAAATTTTATTTTTTTAATTTTAATAGTGCATAGTAAAAAAACAACTAAAATACTGAAAGCGCCATTTGTTGAGATAAAAGTAACAATAGATTAGGGTTGATAAAAAGGAAAAACAAAAGTATCAAGGAAATCGCTAGCACAATAGATTTCTCTTTAGATATTGTATCATAAAAAATCCAATTTTTGTTTTTTTCAAAGTAAATGGTTTTTACAACACTAATATAATAGTAAGTAGAGACCACACTAATAGCTAACACAATAAAGGCAACCAAATAAAGTGATGACTTGATAGCAGAAAAAAAGACAAAAACTTTAGAATAAAATCCTACAAGGGGGGGTATGCCTGCTAAAGAAAAAAAAGCAAGCGCAGCTAAAATAGCTAACAAAGGAGAAGATGTTGGCAATCCTGCCAAAATACTTATGCTATTTTGAGAATTTTTTTTCCCTTTCATACAAATCAAAACTAAAGCCCAAGTAGGCACTGAAGTAATCATATAAACTAGCAAATAGAAAAACATAGCTTGCAAACCATCTAAGGTATTAGTAACAAAAGGTAATAGGATAAAACCAACGTGTCCAATACCACTATATGCAAGCAAGCGTTTCAAACTATTTTGTTTTATTGCAACAAAAGCTGCATAAACGATTGAACCCAATGCAGAGAATAGTAAAACTTTTTCCCATACTCCCGCGAAGCTTGAGAAACTAAAAGAATAAAGCCGAACAAAAAAACTAACAATAGCAATTTTAGGCACAATAGCAAAAAAAATAGTTGTTGAAGTAGGAGAACCCTCATAAACATCTGGCGACCACATATGAAAAGGAAAAGCTGCAATTTTAAATAAAAAACCTGCTGTTAAAAATATCAAAGCAATCTGAATAATAGTAGCTCCTTCAAAACAAGGATCTAAACAAAAATTTTTGAGATTTACTAAATTTGTTGTACCAGTTACACCATAAATTAATGAAAAAGCATAAAGAAGCAAACCTGAAGAAAAAGCCCCTAAAATGAAATATTTTAAACCAGCTTCTGTAGAAAATACTGATCGTCTTTGAAAAGAGGCTAGAACATAAAAGGATAAAGCTTGCAATTCTATTGCTAAATAAGCTGAAATTAAATCAAAGGAACTGATTAGCAAATTTAAACCAAAAACGGAAAATAAAATCAACAAAAAGTATTCATAATTATTGATTTGTGAATTTTCTATGTAAGATTGAGATAATATGAGACAAGCAAAAGAGGAACCCAAAACAAAAAGTTTTGCAATTCTTGTTAAATCGTCATGAATAAAAGTTTTTTGGAAAATTAAAGCATAATCTATAGGATTACTCATAATTAAAATGCTTGTTAAAAAAAGTATAAATAGAACTAAATTATAAATATTTCTACTGATTAAAGGATAATTATAAGTCAAAGAAGTCGCCAATAAAACTCCATAAATAAGAACTATCAAGATAGCTAAACTAAGGAATATTTCAGGAAAAAAGATTTTTATATCATTAGCAAACAAGATAGAAAAATTCATTCGTAGTGATTTTAAATTAAAAAGAATCTAATATCTCTAAAAATGAGATTAAATTCATAATGGACCTAAGTAGATTTGAACTACTGACTTTACGCTTATCAGGCGTATACTCTAACCAACTGAGTTATAGGTCCAAAAAAACAATTAAAATAAATTAATTAAATTATAGAGTTGATAAATATTGAATATTTCTCAAAAATGTTGGATAATTCAAAAAGATATAAGTATATTCTTCAGCCAGATGACTAAAATAACCTTCTGCTAGTTTATTCAAAGTGTAATTATCTTTTGTAATAATCTTGAAGATATAGTTTAATCTAGGATCCATTTCTGCTTTAGAAGTTAAAAATTTTTCATAAAGTGGAACAGATTTTACTGGAACAGAATCGATATACGAACGTACTCCTGCAAATACCACGAAGATTTGAGTTAAAATTGGAATTGGATCGAATCTTGGCTGATTTAACAATGCAACCAATCGAGATCCATGGTGCAACTGTTTTAAAGTACCTTCATCCAAATCAGAACCAAATTTTGCAAATAATTCAACTTCACGATAAATAGCAAGCTCAAGCTTCAAACTACCAGCAATTTGTTTCATTGCTTTCAATTGAGCAGCAGACCCTACACGACTTACAGAAAGACCAACATTAATAGCTGGTCTATAACCTTCGTTAAAAAGACGGGTATCTAAGAAAATCTGACCATCAGTAATAGAAATTACATTAGTCGGAATGTAAGCAGAAACGTCACCAGCTTGAGTTTCAATAACGGGAAGAGCTGTTAAAGAACCACCACCTAGTGATTTATTCATTTTAGCAGCACGCTCTAAAAGTCGCGAGTGCAAATAAAAAACATCACCTGGGTAAGCTTCTCGGCCTGGAGGTCGTCTCAATAGTAGAGACATTTGTCGATACGCTACAGCATGTTTTGAAAGATCATCGTAAAAAATTACAGCATGATTTTCAATCTTTAAAGCATCTCGAATAAACTCTCCTACAGTAGCACCTGCATATGGAGCTAAAAATTGCAGAGGAGCTGCATCTGAAGCAGTCGCTGCTACAATACAAGTATACCAGTTTTTTTTTTTATTAAAAACGGTATTAACCAATTGTGAGAGAGTAGATCGTTTGATTCCAATACCAACGTAAATACATCGGATTTCTCCTTTAGTAGCTTTTCGTTGATTCAAAATAGTATCAATTGCAATCGAAGTTTTACCAGTTTGTCTATCACCGATAATCAATTCTCGTTGACCACGACCTAATGGCACTAAAGCATCAATCACTTTAATACCAGTAGTTACGGGCTCATTAACTGATTGTCTAGCAATAATTCCAGGAGCTTTAACTTCAATCTGAGATTTTTGAGTCTTTAGCTTAGGTCCTTTGTCTAAAGGATCACCTAAAGGACTTAGTACACGACCTAAAACTTCACTACCTACAGGAATACTTACAATTTCATAACCTCGGAAAACGAAATCGTTTTCTTTTACAAAACGGTCATCTCCAAAAAGTACCACTCCAACATTATCACGCTCCAAATTAAGAACCTGACCACGTAGACCACTTTCGAAAATAACTAACTCACCTACTTGAACATCAAAAAGTCCTTCGGCTCGCACTACACCATCACTAATACTAATTACTCTACCAGTATCCTTACTAATTGAAGGAGGCTCTTGACTATTAATTTTTTTTGGAAGAATAAATTCTAATTTTGACATATTTTATTTTTTACTAATTTTAAAAATATAGAAAGAAAAAAGGAGTTTTAAAAACTACCCTTAGAATTAAAAAGATTATATAGTTCTAAACTTATAAGTGTCTTCTTTTCCACTTTCTGTTAAAGTGATATAAACCACATAAAAGAAAAAGATAGCAGACAGTGCTGATAAATAAGAACCATAAGAAGCAACAGCGTTCCAACCACTGAAAGCATCCGGATAATCCGGAATTCTTCGAGGCATTCCAGCTAAACCTAAGAAGTGCATTGGGAAAAAAGTAATGTTTACACCTAAGAAGAAAATCCAAAAATGGATTTGTCCTAAAACTTCAGGATAATCTAAACCAGTAATTTTCTTAATCCAGAAATAAAAACCGGCAAAAATACCAAATACTGCACCCATCGACAACACATAGTGAAAATGAGCTACTACATAATAAGTATCATGAAGTGCTACATCAATACCAGAATTAGCTAATACCACACCAGTTACACCACCTACAGTAAATAAGAAAATAAAACCAATAGCAAAAAGCATAGGAGTTTTTAACTCAATAAAACCACCCCACATAGTAGCAACCCAACTAAAGATTTTAATACCTGTAGGTACAGCAATGATCATTGTTGCAGCAGTGAAATAGGCCCGAGTATCTATATCTAAACCCACAGTATACATATGGTGAGCCCATACAATAAATCCAAGAACACCAATAGAAAGCATAGCATAAATCATACCTAAATAACCAAAAACTGGTTTATTTGAAAACGAAGATACAATATGACTAATAATACCGAAAGCAGGTAAAATTAAAATATATACTTCAGGATGACCAAAAAACCAGAATAAATGTTGGTACAATACGGGATCACCTCCTCCTGCAGGATCGTAAAAAGTAGTATTAAAGTTTCTATCAGTCAATAACATAGTAATTGCTCCAGCAAAAACAGGAAGCGACAATAAAAGCAAGAAAGCAGTAATTAAAACAGACCACACAAATAAAGGTAGTCTATGCATACTCATACCAGGTGCACGCATATTAAAAATAGTAGTAATAAAGTTAATAGCACCTAAAATTGAAGCAGCACCTGAAAGGTGAAGACTAAATATAGCTAAATCCACGGAAGGACCTGAGTGAGCTTGAGCGCCACTTAAAGGGGGATACACGGTCCAACCAGTTCCCGCACCAGCTTCAACAAAGGTTGAAGCCAATAAAAGAATAAGAGAAGGAGGTAATAACCAAAAACTAATGTTATTCATTCGTGGGAAAGCCATATCAGGAGCACCAATCATTAAAGGTACAAACCAGTTACCAAAACCGCCAATAAGAACAGGCATCACAAAAAAAAAAATCATAACGAACGCGTGTCCTGTTACAATAACGTTATATAACTGATTATTTCCAGATAAAAACTGATTTCCTGGTTGAGCTAATTCTAATCGAATTAGAACAGAAAGAGTTGTTCCAGCAACTCCAGCAATAGCTCCAAAAATTAAATAAAGGGTTCCAATATCTTTATGATTAGTTGAAAATAACCATCTTGAACTCCAAGCGAAAGATTTTTCAAAAAGACCAGCACCAATAGTTGCAATATTCAT